CCAAGCGATCTTTTCGTAAGCGTTTGCCCCCGATCCAATCGGGGGATCGAATTGATTATAAAAACATGAGTTTAATTAGTCGATTTATTAGTGAACAGGGAAAAATATTATCTAGACGAGTAAATAGATTGACCTTGAAACAACAACGATTAATTACTATTGCTATAAAACAAGCTCGTATTTTATCTTTGTTACCTTTTCTTAATAATGAGAAACAATTTGAAAGAACCGAGTCGACCACTAGAACTCCTAGTATTAGAGCCAGAAAAAGATAGGTTTACTCTTTATTCACTTGAATTCAAACCCCCATCCGAACCCAAAAGCGGATTTATATTTTGTTGGAAAAATCCAAGAATCCGGATTGAATTCTCGTGTCGTAAGAAAAAAAAGAAGAATCTGGGAAGAAGAAATTTTTTTATTGAACGTGTTGATTCATATTGATTTTGACTACTTTATTTTGACTACTTTCTCATATTTTCATTTTATCATATTCTATTCATTTTTATTTTTATTCGACCTTCCCGGAGTTCATTCTCCGGGCAACTCCGTTTAACCGGTGGATTCCTTCCAACTTACTTCTTTTATGATCTCATTGGAAATCATATAAAGACAATTCCTATTTGATATAGCTATTTGTGCAAGTATTTTACGATTAAGAAGCAACTGTCTCTTGTACAGATCATTTATGAATCTACTATAACTATAGCATACCCCCCTTTCGCGAATTGCTGCATTTATTCGAGTGATCCACAAACGACGAAAATTGATTTTTTGCCTATCCCTATCCCGATGAGCCGAAACCAAAGCTCTTATTTTTTGTTGAGTAATAGTTCGAGTAAGTCTTGAATGAGCCCCCCGAAAGCTTGATGCAAATAAACGAATTTTTGTTCTACGTCTCCGAGCGATATATCCCCGTCTAATTCTGGTCATTGAATAAATGAAACTTTAACGAATAACTAATAGATTTCCTTTCTTTCAGTTATTCTTTTGCCCCTTTCCTAGTATATTAATAACAAAACGGATTTTTCCAATGTATAAACTAATAATTCCAATGGCTTTGGCTACTATAACCTTCCCAACCACAATTTTTTCTTTTTTTTTTCTAGGCATTTCACCTCGAAATACGAAATTGTACTATACTAGGTATTAAAAAAAGAAAAGTAATGATAAAGAAATAGTGGATTCCATCGTTTCTATGATTACTTCTTAAACGGTGAGGTCTTCTCTATACACCGGAGCCTTTACTTCATTTAATCAATGTTATTGCTAACTTGTATAGTTCACATTCTTCGGCTCTACCCATGAATTATCCAGTAATAGGTCTTTCACAACGAGCTCTACCTATACAGTAACGGTATTTAATTATGAAGATTGGCTGGGTAGCTGACCCTGTTAGTCCGTTCTTGCAAGAGGGGTCTATGTTAACTAAGATTTCCTCCGCTTAATGGATAACCATTTGCTACCAATGGAGAATTGCTTCTCATCTTGAATTGAGGTGAGTGGATTTACACCAACAGAAACCATAAATTTCATACACAATAAAAGGGATATAATCGATTTTTAGATAGGAAATGTAGTTCGTTTTTCCGTTCTATCCTATTTGATCATTGATATTCGAACATTGTTCTCTTTCCTTTGTTCTAGTTCATGATCTGAACGAGTCGCACATACACCCTAGTACATGTTCCTCGACGCTGAGGGCATCCCCGAAGCGCGGGGGATTTTGTGACATTTCTAATTGGCTGTCTTGTATTTCTAATAAGTTGTTTAATCGTTGGCATGTTGAATCATATACATAATGGGCTGGTTTAGATCGATCCTAACCGGATGATTATGAATTACTTTTATTCAATAGAATAATAAAGAAAAGTCATAGAATATTAAACTCGGCAGGGTGAATTTCAGAATTGACGTGAAATCTAGGCTATTGTCATTCAACCGCTACAAGATCAACAATTCCATAAGCTTGGGCCTCTGTTGCTGACATAAAAACATCTCTTTCCATGTCTTCGGATACAACCCATAAGGGTTTGCCCGTTCTTTGTACATAAACCCTTGTCAGGGTTTCACGTAGTTTCAGCAGTTCTCCCACTTCCAGGATGAATTCTCCCGTTGCTACTTCAGAAAAAGAACCAGCAGGTTGATGGATCATTACCCTGATGATATAAGATAATAAAAGGTTTCTCTATTTTTCATGATGAGGGGAAGATACAAAGAAAGATAAAAGAATAACAAGAAAAAAAGATAGAATCGAACAACCGTACGGGCATTATGCATTGCATACGGCTCTACAATAAAATTGACCCTTACCTTCCATCAAATAAAGAAAAAAATAGGATCGATCAGACCCCGATCGGTAAATGATCAACTTACCACCCTTCCTTTCGGAGGAATTCAAAAATACTATGATGGCTCCGTTGCTTTATATATTTATTATATTTTTTTGTCTGTGATTTGTCTGTCATTCAGCAATCCCAAAGTTGCTTTTTATTTGATCAAA